AAACATAGATGAACTCCTAGGGAATGTGAAAAAATACCCAACTCGTCTTAGTTGATTCAGCCATAATTCCTTGTCAATTCATCCATAACTGTTTAGTCAAAAAAACTGCATTTGGGTCGACCCAACCGAGTTTCATTTGTTGGCTGTAGTACCTGTCTCGTTTACTTAAAAAATTCATCATCAATTGAAATCTTATTTATTTACTTCATTTTAGATTATCTAAATACGAATAGAAAATACTTCTATATATCTTATATTCTTAGATCTTCTATTTTCTATAGATATCGTAGTTCAATATATATCTATATATAGATAGGAGGTAAAAAACGATACTGTTCTGAGTTTTTATAAAAACTCTAAAAATGAAAACTAAAGAAAACTTTCTCTGTCTTTCGGTTTTTTTTTTTATTCAGCCGAAAAAAGGAATTCAAATAAAATAGAATTCAAGTAACAAATTGAATCGACTTAATATTCGATTGGAAATTGATTTCGATTTTTTTCGATTCAAATTCGATTTTTCTACTTGATTTTTTAGCTTAAAAGTGAAAAGGATTTGATTACTAAATCCCAAATAATAGATTATATTACTAGTATAGTCTCATACTATTACTAATCTAATCGTATTCTTTCCACATTTGATTCTCATTGTATATATAGAATTTGATATACAATATAAAAAAAAAAGTATATATATGCATGCTAATTGGATTCAATTATTAATCCAAATAGAATATTCTATTCGATTTTTTAGTTTGAATGGATTAGTTCGATATCTATTAGGGCTATACGGATTCGAACCGTAGACCTTCTCGGTAAAACAGATCAAACTGATCATTATCAAAATGATTCGAACTGTTTCAAAGACCCAACATGCTTTTTTTGCATTGGGCTTTTTCGTTGACTGAAATAAATATCAGTCAGTCTGCCATCTTTCTTTTTGCAAATCAAATAAGGAAATGGCTCCATCTGCCCGGATTCATTATTTTTTTTGATTTCACCTCACGGGCAATACCAAAGTGTTTCAAAGAGGGGTTTCTTGACGTAGGTCTGCTTCTTGCGGAGAACAACCTAAGTTAAATGGAGTCTCTATCACCCCGCTTAATTGAATTAAGAAAGCAAATATCAAACCTCATACACCTTAAAGTTAATAGGGAGAAAAGAGAATTTTTTGCGGGCCTTCTACTCATTATACCAAGCATTGAATAGACTGGAGTATTCACCTTATCAATATCTAAAATCAAGGATGCGTTCTATTTGGTGCTTAACTGAAACAAACGGGACACCGAAGCGAACGAAGAATCTTTTGTCAGGCGATTGTTCTCTTGTTTTGTTCTCTAAACGTTATGGAGTAAGACATCGATGATTGCGCAATAAGAGCAATCTTTTGAATTCCATCATGTGATGGACCCCTTTGAAAAACATTGGCGCACGTGTAAACGAGGTGCTCTACCTAACTGAGCTATAGCCCTTGTGTTCTTGTGTTTATGATACATAGAATATTATGCATGTAGATAATTTCTTGTCAAGATGAATAGTCCATGATTCAACACATATCCCTCTGGTTGATTGGTATGCTACGCAGTAATATCGAATTGATCATTCATCGCTGTACTACGATGTAAGATGAGTTCCTTTGCGTTTGGTTTTCGTTGTGATCATAAAAGACACCTACTTAACTCAGTGGTTAGAGTATTGCTTTCATACGGCGGGAGTCATTGGTTCAAATCCAATAGTAGGTAGATCTTATTAGATACCCGAGTTTTGGTATCTAATAAGTTTTATTAATTTAGACTATCTTCTTTTATTTTTTGTATTTTTTTCTATTCATTTTTTTAATCAATGGGCAGAATAAGAAAAAGAAGAATAAGGGCAGAATAAGAAAAAGAAGAATAAAAAAAAACATCGATAGCCATAGGTTCCGTTTAGATAGAAGTTCCTGTGATTATTTGTACACACTGACTGGTTGTAAACCCGCATTGATAGCCTCGACTCGTGTCCTAGCCCGTCGGACAGCTAGGGTTCCCTCAATTGTTTGTCTCTTGCCTTCTGCTTTCCTTAAGTTAGCTTCCGCTAGTTCAAGAGTTTCTTGAGCTTCTTGTGGATCAATGTCACTACCCTTTTCCGCGTCATTTACTAAAATAATAATTTCATTATTGCCTATTCTAGCAAAACCGCCCAGCAGAGCCATCGTTAACCATTCATCGTTAAGGCGTATTCTTAATATACCTATATCCACAGCTGTGGCAATAGGGGCGTGGTTTGGTAATACGCCAATTTGTCCACTATTCGTAGATAAAATGATTTCTTTCACTTCTGAATCCCAAACAATTCGATTAGGGGTTAGTACACAAAGATTTAAGCTCATTTCTTCAATTTACTCTCCATTTCTAAATTCGTAGCCTTCGCAGTAGCTTCATCAATGTTACCTACCAAATAAAAGGCTTGTTCAGGAAGACCATCTAATTCGCCGGAAAGGATCAATTTAAACCCTCTAATTGTT